TTCATTACCAATAATTTTTGGCCATATCCATTATTTGGTATTGTGGGGTCCTTAGAAAGTCCTTGTTTACTGGAAGGTCCGAATGAGGAAATAAGTTGATCAAAATTGATCACCGCAGTTATTTAATTCAATTCAATATACAAGAATTTCGATTTTTGAATTGAGGATTCATAATGTAAAACTTATCTGATCTTATCAATTTTTTTCATTTTTTTCGGATAAATCATGAATTTTGCGGAGCATTCAAGATTTTATCGAAAACTTACAGCAGCTTGCCAAACAAAGGCTAAGAGCAAAAATAGTACAGGTATGACAGGCATAATATCTACGATTGGATTGAAAAAGGCATAAGCCTCGGGCAATTTGCCGAAGAAAAAACTACTCGAAAAAGGGGTAGAATTAAGACAGATACAGATTAAACTAAAGATATTAAGCATAACAAACATTTCATTCTTGTAGATTAGAAAATTTGATTTTGGTTAAGTTCTTTTTATGAGTGAAAAATGAAAAGACGGGTCAAAAAACCCTTCTTGTTCTTCGAATTCTCTCAAATCAAAAAGAATTCTCCCAAATCCAAAATCTTTCCTTTTATTCTCAAATGAGAATACAAGGAATTTTAGTTTCATACAATATCTTAATTGAATTTTATGTAATGATCAATCATTTTTTTTTCTATATTTCCATGTGTTGAATCTTAGCAGCAATGTATTTCATATATATTTGGGTTGGGATTGACGAATAACTAATACCAATATTAGTCTTTATTAGTATTGAAGATAAATTAAAAATCTAAATGGGGCGTGGCCAAGCGGTAAGGCAACGGGTTTTGGTCCCGGTATTCGGAGGTTCGAATCCTTCCGTCCCAGATTTTCTCCATGAGAAACGAAAGATTCTTCTCTTTAACAATTTTCTGTTTAATCTTGGATATAATGCGGTCTCAGCTTTTGTTCTGAATTTTAGGACTAATTCTAATAATTATATCCTTTTTTTCGTTTGGTTTCTCACAAACGTGATCGAGTGTACGGGTAGAAATAAAGGTATTTCATTGAATTCTTAATTCAAAAAAAAATTGGGGTGTATCATTCCCATTCAGAGACTACTACTTAATAGGCATATTGAAGTAAGTTACTTTAGTTAGGGAAACTTTGTGTTCCATATCCATGAAATGTGAATTCTCGCATGATGCATTCTGAATTGAAATAGAAAAAAAAGATCTTTTTCTATTCCATTCCCCAAGTAAAGAAAGCCTAAAGAAAATAAATGGTGTATCCTAATTCCACACTTTATGTGGAGACTAAAGATTACGTAGTTTTTGGTATGAATTTGATTTCTTTCATCGTTCGTCTTAAAACTTCTAAAATCGGTAAAAAATGGGAAAACGCATTGATCCAGATCCCATTTTTATTATTTTATTCAAATGAATAATTGGAAATCAATGTAATGTAACCATTTAATAGATGGAATTTTATATATTCCATTTGCTTGACTTTATGTAATTGGCAGAAAGATTCTTGAACCTGAAGTAAAACAAAATCGTCTGTATAAAATGAGCAAGTCCTATCCTATGGGGTGAAATACCTTAAACTCTTTATAATACTTTTTACAGATAACTATTTATCTCTCCATAGATACATAAAAAGTATTATATACCATTGAGCCAATGACTATTCATGATTTCATATTGAATCAATTCCATGCCGGTTCAAAATTGAATTTTTAATTAGAGGAATGTTATGGTAAAACTTCGTTTGAAACGATGTGGTAGAAAGCAACGTGCGACTTGAAGGACATGATTCGCTGTGGATTCTTACATCCACCATTTTCTATAGGAATGAAGATGCTCTTGAATCGACATAGTTTGTTCTGTTCCTGCTAGGAACCTAATTTGTGTTGGGTTGGTAAAAAGGAAAGGAATAGTACATGATGGAGCTCGAGCAAAAAGTATTGATTCATTTATCGGGGGGGAGAATCTAGGGTTAGTAACAATTAATAAGTTAGACCAACTTTGTAAGTATATCCTCAATATAGAAATTGAAATTGAAAGGTTCAAATTCAAACAAGTTTGAAATAAACTAAAAAAGTCAAATTTGTCGGAATTGGTAAAATCAAACTTTTCGATTCAAATTGAAAGTGTATTATATTACAAGGGAATAAATCGTTCATATTATCTTTCCATAGAAAGAAATAACAAAAAACAAAAGGTATGTTGCTGCCATTTTGAAAAAAAAAAAAGGAGTAAGGATCACCGAAGTAATGTCTAAACCCAATGATTTTACAAAGCAAAAAGAAAGGGTTCCGGAACAAGGAAACACTATTTTCAATTGTCTCAATATTTTGATTATAATGAGGAATCAAAATAGATTCTAGACGAGACAAACAAAAGAGGTTAGAGACGACTCAAGAAATGCCTAAAGATTGACTTTCAAACTTTTTCAGAATTACCCAACTTGAGTTATGAGTACAAATGATATTTCTTTTTTTTTTTCTGTAAGTAAGAACAAAAAAAAACTCAAATCATAATTTAATTCATGATTTTTTTGATCTATTTGCCATTATATACAGATTAGAATCATTTTTTCTCGAGCCGTATGAGGAGAAAACCTCTTATACGTTTCTAGGGGGGGTATTATTTATCTACATCTATCCCAATGAGCGATCTATCGAATCGTTGCAATTGATGTTCGATCCCGACGAGAAGGAAGAGATCTTCGAAAAGTGGGTTTTTACGATCCAATACAGAATCAAACTTATTTAAACGTTCATGCTATTCGTTATTTCCTTGAAAAAGGTGCTCAACCTACAGGAACTGTTCATGATATTTTAAGGAAAGCTGAATTATTTAAAGAAAGAGCTTCGTAAAGAAAAAAATTTATAAAAAAAAAAAAAAGAAAGGTAACTAGTATACATTTTGTGTAATTTTTTACTCAAATTTTGCTCTTTTCTTGTTCTATTTATACTTAATTTACCTTGTTTCTTGTTGTGCCAATCCAACACAAATCTTTATTTTATTTTTTTTTTTTAATTATTAATTGAATTGAATTTGTTTTCTCAACATTCATATTGACAATGGTGTATCGAACAAATATAATTCGATCGTAGATAAATAGATCCGTTTATTCCGACCTCTGTTTATTGGTTTTTCCTTTACTTCATTCAAATGATGGGTTTGCCAGATTTACTGTTATACAAAATGTATTTTCTTAACGAAAATCAAAAATTTTGAGAAAAAAAAAAAAAGGGGGGGGCGACCATCTTTAAATGTAAATTTTGACATTTCTATTGGAAATCCGTTGTTTTTTAATTGAATCCGATTCACTCATTTTGCTATTTTGATGTTTATAATTGATCATCCAATTTTTCCTTTCTATTTCCTTTTAGTTCAAAGTTTTGACATAGTTGTATAGTGCAATTCAATTGATTTTTTTTTTCGCTCGTATCTACATATAGATATTATATTTATCTGGGTTGCTAACTCAACGGTAGAGTACTCGGCTTTTAAGTGCGACTATGATCTTTTACACATTTGGATGAAGTAACGAATTCGTACAGACTTTTGGTAGAGTCTATAAGACCACGACTGATCCTGAAAGGTAATGGATGGAAAAAATAGCATGTCGTAATAATAAGAAAAAAAGGGAATTTCTTGAATTTCTTATTATATTCTTATTTTTTTTAGTAGAATTTTGAGTTGATCATTACCGGATCATTACAAAATTTTGTTTTGATTTTTGGAGTAGACAAAAGAAATTCACATTTAGAGTTGGGTCTAGTGAATAAATGGATAGAGCTCCACGGCTCTAATTCTGGTAAAAAAAAAAGCAACGAGCTTCTATTCTTAATTTGAATAATTACCCGATCTAATTAGACGTTAAAAATAAATTAGTGCCTGATGCGGGGAAGGGTTCTCCTGTGAATGGACCTTTGATTCTTTTTTTTTTTGATTATTATTTTTGAATAAATCCTAACTATTTTCTATTATGGATTGAAAACTAATGTGTAGAAGAAACAGTATACTGACAAAAAAATTTGTTCCAAAGTCAAAAGAGCAATAGGGTTGCAAAAATAAAAGATTTTTTATCCTCTGGTAATTATAATGAGGATAACCCCCATTGGATAGAAGGGGAGAGGAAAAAGATCTGTTGATTGGGCTCCGTGTTTCCGGGGTATATATTTTTTTCTATACATAATACATACCTTGTTCTGACCGTATTGCACTATGTATAATTTGATAACCCAAGAAATACCTATTGTTTCTGGTTCAAGTAGAAATGTAAGTCAATGGAAGAATTACAAGGATATTTAGAAAAGGATAGATCCCGGCAACAACACTTCCTATATCCGCTACTCTTTCAGGAGTATATTTATGCACTTGCTCATGATCATGGTTTAAATGGTTTGATTTTTTACGAATCTGCAGAAGTTTTTGGTTATGACAATAAATCTAGTTTAGCACTTGTAAAACGTTTAATTACTCGAATCTATCAACAGAATTCTTTTATTTCTTTAGTTAATGATTCTAACCAAAATCGATTCGTTGGACACAACCATAGCAATTTTTTTTATTCTCATTTTTATTCTCAAATGATATCAGAAAGTTGTGGAATTATTGTGGAAATTCCATTCTCCTTGCGATTAGTATCTTATTTCAAAGAAAAAGAAATACCAAAATATCAGAATTTACGATCAATTCATTCCATTTTTCCCTTTTTAGAGGACAAATTATCGCATTTAAATTATGTCTCAGATATACTAATACCTCATCCCATCCATATGGAAATCTTGATTCAAATTCTTCAATGCCGGATTCAAGATGTTCCCTTTTTGCATTTATTGCAATTCTTTCTTCATGAATATCATAATTGGAATAATCTTCTCATTACTCAGAAGAAATCTATTTACGTTTTTTCAAAAGAAAATAAAAGACTATTTCGGTTCCTATACAATTCTTATGTATTTGAATGTGAATTTTTATTTGTTTTTTTTCGTACACAATCTTCTTA